TCCATAGTTGGAGTAATAGTGACAACTCGAGTTCCAGTAATGTTGATCATTTAGTCGGCGTCAGGGACATTTGGGATTTCAGCGTTGATGAAACTTTTTTAGTTCAGGATAGTAATAAGGACAGTTATTCCATCTATTTTGATATAGAAAATAAAGTTTTTGAGATTGAGACTGATTATTCTTTTCTGGGTGAACTAGAAAGTTCTTTTTCTAGTTATTGGAGTTCTAGTTATCTGAATAATGGGTCTAGGATTGGCGACTCCCAATATGATCATTATATGTATGATACTAACTATAGTTGGAATAATTACATCAATAGTTGCATTGACCGTTATCTTCGCTCTCAAATCTGTATTGATAGTTCTATTTTTAGTGGTAGTAACTATTATAGCGAAAGTTACATTTATAGTTACATTTGTGGTGAAAGCGAAAATAGTAGTGAAAACGAGAGTACCAGTCTAATAACTAGCACGAATGGTAGCGATTTGGTTATAAGAGAAAGTTCTAATGATCTCGATATAACTCAAAAATACAAGCATTTATGGGTTCAATGTGAAAATTGTTATGGATTAAATTATAAGAAATTTTTGAAGTCAAAAATGAATCTTTGTGAACAATGTGGATATCATTTGAAAATGAATAGTTCAGATAGAATTGAACTTTTGATTGACCCAGCGACTTGGGATCCTATGGATGAAGACATGGTATCTCTGGATCCTATTGAATTTCATTCCGAAGAGGAACCTTATAAAGATCGTATTGATTCTTATCAAAGAAAGACAGGATTAACCGAGGCTGTTCAAACAGGCACAGGTCAACTAAACGGCATTCCCGTAGCAGTTGGGGTTATGGATTTTCAGTTTATGGGGGGTAGTATGGGATCCGTAGTAGGTGAGAAAATTACTCGTTTGATTGAGTATGCTACCAATCAATTTTTACCTCTTATTTTAGTGTGTGCTTCCGGAGGAGCACGAATGCAAGAAGGAAGTTTGAGCTTGATGCAAATGGCTAAAATATCTTCTGCTTTATATGATTATCAATCGAATAAAAAGTTATTTTATGTGTCAATCCTTACGTCTCCTACAACTGGTGGGGTGACAGCTAGTTTTGGGATGTTGGGAGATATCATTATTGCTGAACCTAACGCCTATATTGCATTTGCCGGTAAAAGAGTAATTGAACAAACATTGAATAAGGCAGTACCTGAAGGTTCACAATCGGCTGAATTTTTATTCCATAAGGGCTTATTCGATTCAATCGTACCACGTAATCTTTTAAAAGGCGTTTTGAATGAGTTACTTCAGCTCCATGATTTCTTTCCTTTGAATCCTAAATCAAGTAGAGCCTTAACTTAATTAAAGTTAATTAAATTGAAATTAGTTAATTTTTTTTTTCTGGCGAGCAGGTATTTTTTTATTGTAATCAAAGGAAAAACACCACGAATGCATTTTTATGTGACATAAGAGTAAATTGTAGTAAAGAATCATCCAGATAATTTTTTGGCCGATATTCACTCTTTTTTCTTGTTGATAGAAAAAAGAGTGAATTTTTTTTTTCCGTGAAAAAAAAGTTCGGCAAGGTAAAATGGTAAATAATAAAAAATAAAACGAATTTCATCTTTTTTTCTTACTTCTGCATACAAAAATAGAAAAAAGTAGAGTCTCATATATATATATATATATCGCGATCGCGAGAATCCCCTCTTTTTGGTAAAAACAAAAAATCCCAATTTTTTGATCGGATTCGAAATTGTAACGAAGTGTTCGGGAATTTATAAGCAGAAAAACTCGTTATTTTTTATTTTAGTAAAATAAAAAAAAAGAAAGTTATAAGACAAGAAAAAAAAAGATAATATAAAGAAGAATAAAAAATAGGTGGATTATCATATATATTTCATGTAGAAATACAAAAAAGTCACTTAATTAGTTCAATACTCTTTGGACTTTATTTTATTAGAATTCTTTATTTTATTAGAATTATATATGTTCATTTCGATATAATTTTATTATATACAAATCTTAGTGATTCTAAAATTAGCTTTGGAATAATTACTAATAAACTAATTACTATTACCAATAATTAAAATAATTAATAAATAATTCGATTAGTAATATAAGAATTACTACTAGTAATATAGTAATATTAATATAGTAATATAAGAATTATTAAGATATAATAATTAATTAATAAGATAAGAATTAATACGAAATGAAATAAGAGAAAGAATTAATATTAATATAAAATATAAATTTAATATTAATATAAAATATAAATTTTATATTAATTTAATATTAATTTTAATATTAATAAAGAATAATAAAAATAGAAATATAATAATAAAATAATAATATAGAATATTAAAATCTAATAGTAAAATTACAAAACGGAAATTTAATAGAATATTTTAGAATATTTCGAAATATTTAATTTAATTAATATTTATTTAATAATTAATGTTTAATTTTATTTTAAGAGAATTGCTTATTTAATTATTTAAATTATTTAATCGAATAGTTAATATTAATAGAAAACTATCTACTCATATCGAAATATATACAGAATAATATAAAAATACAAAAATATGCAGAATTAGAATATATTATTAAAAAATTAAAAAAAAGTTTAAAAATAAATAATATAAAATAATAATCTATTTAATAATAATAAATAATAATATTAAAAAATTTCTCTTCAAAATAATAGAACAAAATACTAGAATATAGAAATATTCGAATAGAAATGAAACAAAAATAGAAAATATAGAAATAGGATAATATAGAAATAGGATAATTAATAAATTTAATAAATATCGAATATTAGAATATAGAATATGTTAATAGAAATTAAATATAGATATAGAATAATATATAATTAAGAATTATAGAATATTCTAATATAAAAAATAATATTAAATTCGATTCTAATTATTAGAATATAAATATTCTAATCTAAATATAATAATATAAAAATGAAATAAAAATTCCAATTAAAAGATAGAAGAAAAAAAAAATATTAGAAGAAAAAAGAAACAGGTACAAATATTAAATTGAGGTGCCCATTCTATGACAATTCTCAACAACTTACCCTCCATTTTTGTCCCTTTAGTGGGCTTAGTATTTCCGGCAATTGCAATGGCTTCATTATCTCTTCATGTTCAAAAAAACAAGATTTTTTAGATCCGATTAGGTACGATGGAAGTAGATTTCATTTATTTATTTTTCAAGGCCTAGACTTAGATCCTAATACGGATATCTAGTTAGTCTAATATGATATAATCTAATACGATATAACATGTTATATATGTGTAGATAGGAGATCATAGGATGAGGCTACTTTATTTGTTAATCTAATGAATTCGATGAATTCCTCCTAAAGATTCACATCAAAATAGTGCGAGTTGATGGAAATTACTTCGGAAACAGAAACAAAAAAAAAAAAAAAGAAAGTCAAATCAAATGGGCTAGTCTCCCACTTCCAAAAAAAAGCAACTGGATCTAGTATGAGTTGGCGATCAGAACATATATGGATAGAACTTATAGCGGGGTCTCGAAAAATAAGTAATTTCTGCTGGGCTTTTATACTTTTTTTAGGTTCATTGGGTTTTTTATTGGTTGGAATTTCCAGTTATCTTGGAAAAAGTTTCATATCTTTATTTTCCTCTCAGCAAATACTTTTTTTTCCACAAGGGATCGTGATGTCTTTCTATGGGATCGCTGGTCTATTTATTAGTTGTTATTTGTGGTGCACAATTTTGTGGAATGTGGGTGGGGGTTATGATCGATTCGATAGAAAAGAAGGAATAGTATGTATTTTTCGCTGGGGATTTCCTGGAAAAAATCGTCGCATCTTACTCCGATTCCTTATGAAAGATATTCAGTCTATTAGAATAGAAGTTAAAGAGGGTATTTACGCTCGGCGTATCCCTTATATGGAAATAAGAGGCCGAGGGACTGTTCCTTTGACTCGTACTGATGATAATTTTACTCCACGAGAAATTGAGCAAAAAGTAGCGGAATTGGCCTATTTTTTGCGTGTACCAATTGAAGTATTTTAAAATTAGTTGAAGAATGAGCATTTTCGTAGCAGGAGTGAAAAAATCCAAGAGTCTTCTTTTTTTATAGCAAAACTTATATAGCATAACTTAACTGGAATTTCTTCACAATATTGATGAACTGATGAACTAAAGAATACGTATTATATATACGTATCCGGAACAATTCCAATTAGAAAATCAAACTTTTTAATCTAAAAATTTTGTTATGCGTATGTAAATTCACTAAATCCAATAACAAAACAAGTAAGAAATCAAAATAATAGACCCATCTCATAGATCAAAACAAAGCATTTCGGAATAAAATAGAAAGAAATTCTCTTTTTATGTTCAATATTTGAAATTGATAGGTTACGTATCGGTAGATTCTATCTTGGAAATTATCTCTACTTTTTTTTGTCATGTGTCAGTCGAGGTTTCTTTTTATCTTTTTTTTGTCTTCCTTAACCTTAATGTAATGAGCAAAGGACTGGACCACTTAGAATGCTAACCACTGGCTTACAAATAAAAACAGCGAATAGATTCATAAGTTCGAAGCCTTGGAAGAGAACTTATACTTGATAGGGAAGAGAACTTATACTTGATAGAAATATTAGATCATATAGAATCGAGAAATGAGGTGCGTTCATTAAAAATTCACATACGAAAAATGAAAAAAAAAAAAAACACATTTATTACCCTTCTATATCTTATATATATAGTTTTTTTTCCCTGGTGGATCTCTTTTTTTTTTAAAAAAAGTTTTGAATCTTGGGTTATTAGTTGGTGGAATACTAGTAAATCCGAAATTTTTTTAAATGATATCCAAGAAAATTGTTTTCTAGAAAAATTCATAGAATTCGAGGAGCTCGCTCGCTTGGACGAAATGATAAAAGAATATCCGGAAATACATCTACAAAAGTTTCCTATCGGAATCCAGAAACAAACGATCCAATTGATCAAGATACAT